AATGAATCACAAGAATCAGAAGAATCAACAGAATCTAATGAATCACAAGAATCAGAAGAATCAACAGAATCTAATGAATCACAAGAATCAGAAGAATCAACAGAATCTAATGAATCACAAGAATCAGAAGAATCAACAGAATCTAATGAATCACAAGAATCAGAAGAATCAACAGAATCTAATGAATCACAAGAATCAGAAGAATCAACAGAATCTAATGAATCACAAGAATCAGAAGAATCAACAGAATCTAATGAATCACAAGAATCAGAAGAATCAACAGAATCTAAGGAATCAGAAGAATCAACAGAATCTAATGAATCAGAAGAATCAACAGAATCTAAGCAAGGTTTTTTTTGTTACAGTTCGTATAAAGAAAAAAACCTTGCTTATGATGAAGATGCTAATCAAAATTCAAAAAAATAAATAAAATCAACAGAATCTAATGAATCACAAGAATCAGAAGAATCAACAGAATCTAATGAATCACAAGAATCAGAAGAATCAACAGAATCTAATGAATCACAAGAATCAGAAGAATCAACAGAATCTAATGAATCACAAGAATCAGAAGAATCAACAGAATCTAAGGAATCAGAAGAATCAACAGAATCTAATGAATCAGAAGAATCAACAGAATCTAAGCAAGGTTTTTTTTGTTACAGTTCGTATAAAGAAAAAAACCTTGCTTATGATGAAGATGCTAATCAAAATTCAAAAAAATAAATAAAATCAACAGAATCTAATGAATCACAAGAATCAGAAGAATCAACAGAATCTAAGGAATCAGAGGAATCAACAGAATCTAAGCAATCAGAAGAATCAACAGAATCTAATGAATCACAAGAATCAGAAGAATCAACAGAATCTAAGGAATCAGAAGAATCAACAGAATCTAATGAATCAGAAGAATCAACAGAATCTAAGCAAGGTTTTTTTTGTTACAGTTCGTATAAAGAAAAAAACCTTGCTTATGATGAAGATGCTAATCAAAATTCAAAAAAATAAATAAAATCAACAGAATCTAATGAATCACAAGAATCAGAAGAATCAACAGAATCTAAGGAATCAGAGGAATCAACAGAATCTAAGCAATCAGAAGAATCAACAGAATCTAATGAATCACAAGAATCAGAAGAATCAACAGAATCTAAGGAATCAGAAGAATCAACAGAATCTAATGAATCAGAAGAATCAACAGAATCTAAGCAAGGTTTTTTTTGTTACAGTTCGTATAAAGAAAAAAACCTTGCTTATGATGAAGATGCTAATCAAAATTCAAAAAAATAAATAAAATCAACAGAATCTAATGAATCACAAGAATCAGAAGAATCAACAGAATCTAATGAATCACAAGAATCAGAAGAATCAACAGAATCTAATGAATCACAAGAATCAGAAGAATCAACAGAATCTAATGAATCACAAGAATCAGAAGAATCAACAGAATCTAATGAATCAGAAGAATCAACAGAATCTAATGAATCAGAAGAATCAACAGAATCTAAGCAAGGTTTTTTTTGTTACAGTTCGTATAAAGAAAAAAACCTTGCTTATGATGAAGATGCTAATCAAAATTCAAAAAAATAAATAAAATCAACAGAATCTAATGAATCACAAGAATCAGAAGAATCAACAGAATCTAATGAATCACAAGAATCAGAAGAATCAACAGAATCTAATGAATCACAAGAATCAGAAGAATCAACAGAATCTAATGAATCACAAGAATCAGAAGAATCAACAGAATCTAATGAATCAGAAGAATCAACAGAATCTAATGAATCAGAAGAATCAACAGAATCTAAGCAAGGTTTTTTTTGTTACAGTTCGTATAAAGAAAAAAACCTTGCTTATGATGAAGATGCTAATCAAAATTCAAAAAAATAAATAAAATCAACAGAATCTAATGAATCACAAGAATCAGAAAAATCAACAGAATCTAAGGAATCAGAAGAATCAACAGAATCTAATGAATCAGAAGAATCAACAGAATCTAAGGAATCAGAAGAATCAACAGAATCTAATGAATCAGAAGAATCAACAGAATCTAAGGAATCAGAGGAATCAACAGAATCTAAGCAATCAGAAGAATCAACAGAATCTAAGCAATCTAAGGAAGATATACCTTACATCCGTCCTTATCCAATTAATGGATTTGATATTAATCTCAAATCCATTAATGGATTTTCCATAGAGGAAGAATCCTCGTGGGTATGGAACTTGGTTGTCGCCAAAATCGTTTGCGAGTTCATTGAAATTCGAAATGGTACCCGAGAAAAAATTCTCTACGCAAGGATTTATTATTTCTATGATGGAAGGCCACTGCCAGCTCGACGGATCGTATCGTGTAAAGTAATTACTTACGCGCTACTCCTATACGGAGTAGCGATTTTGTGTTGCTGGAGTTCAACGAGGCTAATAAATCTTATACAATCTTTAGACAATTGTCTTGAAAAGCCTCACCAATCAAGTTATCAAAGCATCAATATCGATTTCGGAGAGTGGTCCAATGCTTTTTACTGCCGAAAATAGAAACCTACCGGATTTTGTTCACATAGTCAACGAAGACCAACCTATTGCGTATATAACAGGACCAATAGATTTATCAATTGAATTGATATTAGAACGAGATAAATCCTATTTAGTAATAATCATACTTTTAGGTATGAGAAGGGAACATAAATATGAAAATTCGAATTTTTTTTGTTGTTGCTGTTTAAATTAAACATATTTATTTTATTAAATATCAATGGATCCAATTCCAATATATTAATTTGTTTTTTATATAAAAAAAACTAAATAAAAACATTGGATCCTTATGATTTTTGAGGGATTCCTTGAACTAAGAGTAGAGAAGGAAAAGCTTGGTTAGTATTTAACCAGATCAAGCTGGGGTAATAAATCTTCTGTAAAAAATAAAATTAACTCAAACAAATAAAATTAAGTAAATAAAAAATAAGTAAATTGAAGAAAATATTTTTTTTTTAAGCCATTATCGAAATATTTCTAGTTTTATTATCAAAACAGTTTTGATAATAAAACTAGAAATATTTCGATATTTTTCTATCTTTTATACTTTTATATCTTGTTTTTATACTTTGATATCTTGTGTATTAATTCATTGAATTCATTGTAAAGAAAGTGAATAATTCAAAATTATTTCTTATTTTTATTAGTATATGTGAATTTGAATAATATATATTGAAGAATATAATATAGGTAAAGTAGATTTCCTAATAAAGTTTTACTTTTGATTTCTAATCAAATAGAATAAAAAAACAAGGATTTTTCTAAATCTTTATTTCATATATCACATCACAGCACAGATAAAAATCATTGATTTTTAATGCATTTGGGGAGATGGCTGAGTGGACTAAAGCGGCGGATTGCTAATCCGTTGTACGAGTTATTTGTACCGAGGGTTCGAATCCCTCTCTTTCCGCTCTCTATTATGTATGATTTTAGTATTTTTGGATTGAGAGGGATTTTGATTCATATGATTTTATCATCAAAAAATTATTGAGAATTTAGTTAAAAAAAAATGAAGAAAAAAAGAAAAACTAAGAATTTATTCCTCACGCCCAGGATTACGCCCTGGATCATTAGATAAAAATCCGAAAATAAAAAGGGAAACAAAGAATATAACTACTGTATAAACAAAAAGTTTGAGAGTAAGCATTATAAAATCTCCAAAATCTTTTTTTTGTTTTTAAGGGAATAAATTACCTTTTCTTACGATAAAAAAACCCTTGTTTTCTTTTTTTATTTAAAAATGAAATATGAGAAAGAATATTTTTTTTTCCAGTTTTTTATTTTTATCTTAATTTAAGAATTAACTATTTTCGTTTCGAAAAAAAAGGGTTTGCACTCATTGGAAGATCAGAATAGACAGATAAAAAAACTGATCCCAATTTATGGCTGTAATGATTAATTGCATATTCATTTTGATTTTGGAAATAATTATAATATAAGACATTTTTTGATATCCATTTTTGAATTGATTTATTAAAGAATCTAATATTTCATCGAAAGCTTACAGCAGCTTGCCAAACAAAAGCTAGGAGAAAAAAGAGTATAGGTACAACAGGCATAAAATCTACAATTGGATTGAAAATCGCATAAGCTTCGGGCAATTTGGCGAAGAAAGAATTACTCGGATAAAGGACATAATTAAGACAGATACAGATTAAACTAAAGATATTAAGCATAAAAAAATTTCGTTCTTGTAGATTAGATAATTTTATAAATTGTTTTTATATTATAAGGTAAGGAAAAAATGAGAAAAACAGATTAAAAAATCCTTCTTTAGGATTTTACCAAATCCAAAATCCTTTTCTCCACTTTTATTTGAAAATGAGAATACAAGGATTTCTACTTTCATACAATATCTTATTTATACTCTGTAAAATGATCAATCAAATTCTTGATTCTATCCTATGTTCTCTTTATTTTTATTTAATTTATTTATATGTGTTATTTTTTTTTTTACTATTTATGTGTTTGGATATCTAGTTAATGAGGGCTCATTTTTTCTTCAAAAAAATAGAGTTCTTTTGAAAAACAAAATATAAAATTGGAGTTTAATAGAAAACTTCCTTGGATTTGAACCGATGACTTTCATCTTCAAAAACCATTTTCTATCATCCGAAAACGCGAGGAAGAGGACTTGTATTATTTTGGGGAGTAGGGACTGGGTTTTTCTAAGTCTATTTCTCTAGGATTAGGGTAGAATCGGCCGGAGAGTCCTGATTTCGATGAACAAGAACTAGACTCATTAGATTTTTGAATGAAAAAAACACGTTTAATGGAAATTAAAAAAGAGTTCGAAATAACACATTCATATGAATATGATAAAAGATTAGAAAGAAAGAAGAAATTATTTTTTTTTTTTTCAATAGAAAGACTTTTGGAAACAAAAGTCAAAGATGAAGGACTAGGAGATATAATAACTTAAATGTTTTTTGAAATATTTTTCTAAAGGTAATCCTGAAGAGATTCCATATCAAGAGGAACAAGAACCAGAAGAATCAACAGATTCTGAAAATTCTGATCATCTTCTTTTTTTTTTTTGATTTCTTTTTGTATTTTTTGTTATAATTGCTATGATAACTATACTTGCTAGTTTTTTTTAAACTTGAATGAAGTTAGGTTGAGATTAAAAAAAAAAAGAAAGGATCTTTTTTAATATGAAATGGATATCTCCGTATCTTTCCTTACTTTGTATTTTTTTATTCAATATATTTATATATGAAAAAACCGAGGTTAACGAAGCCTAAACGATCGATTACTGCTCCACGTATGAATCGGCGTTTATCTTCTAAACGTTTTCGTTTACTTAGAACTATACGACGTAAAATAGAAAAAGGAATTATTCATATTCAAGCAAGTTCTAACAACACCATTATAACTGTTTCAGATTTTGAGGGTCAGGTAGTTTCTTGGGATTCCGCTGGTACTTCTCGATTCAAAGGTCCAAAAAAACCAACACCCTATGCTGCCCAAACTGCAACAAGAAATGCTATTTTTATCTTAGTGAAACAGGGTATGAAAGAAGCAGCAATTAAGATAAACGGTGCTGGTCCTGGAAGAGCTGCAGCATTAAAAAGCGTTGTTCATAGTGGTGTAAAATTAAGTTTCGTACGTGATGTAACACCTATGCCACATAATGGATGCCGGCCCCCTAAAAGAAGACGTGTTTAAAAAAAATCTTTTGATTAATTGAAAAAAGAAACTCCGGTGTATAGAGAGGACCTCACCGTTTGAGAGGTAACCATAGCAACAATGGAACCCACTCTTTTTTTGGAATCAATATTGAATTCTTTATTTAAGAATGGGAAGAAAAGCAAGAATCGTGATTGAGAAGGTTCTAGTAGCAAAAGCCATTGGAATCGATATTTGATATATTGAATATTGAAGTGTTTTGTTATCGATTGACCCTAGACGTAGAAAAGAATAACTGAAAGAAAAGAAATCGAATCCATTAGTTATTAGTTATTTGCAAAAATGGGATTTATCTTTTGTATCATTTTTTTTTAATCTTCTTATTTTTTTCATTAATACACATGATTTTTCATTATTTTTTCATTTTAATTGGAATGGATTTCGATTTTCTCAATTTTAGTATTAGTAATTGAATTGAGATTTTTTTTTATCTCTCTTTATTTATATAGTGAAATGGAACTTCCTTTATTAAAATTCATAAAGGGAATTATTCTTGGAATTAATTATTAATATTAATGTAGTTAATTTTTTTCTTTTTTTTTTTTATAGAGTTCCTTTCAAAAACAAAGCATTAAATTGGAGTTTAGTAGAAAAGGGTTTTTCTTGGATTTGAATGGATGACTTTTATCGTCAAAAACCTTTTTTTACCACTTCAAGAATTACTTTTTAACGTAATTAAGATCGAAGTACCCGGTTGGATATGCATAGGATGTTCATTTTCCAGTAGATTCCAACCTGGTTATACGTAGTTAAACCCAACTCAGTGACCTTAATTTGTTATTTCTGACATAATTTTGTTATTTCTGGTATGTACCTGATTTTTTGATTTTTCCTGATTAGAAAAATTTTTTATGAACTAAAAAAAATGTTCTGAAATGTTATTTTTTATGGAACATTATATTTTGTATATGTTGGTTGTTTTGAGATAACTTAGATCTATAGGACATAGAATGACAATCAATCTTTACCATGCAAAAAAAGGAGTAATATGGCAAAAAAAAGTTTAATTCAGAGAGAACACAAGCGAAAGAAATTGGAAGAAAAATATCGTTTGATTCGTCAGTCCTTAAAAAAGAAAAGCAAAGACTCATCCCTGAGTCAAAGAGAAATAAGAGAAATTCAGAGAAAATTGCAATCTCTACCACGTAATAGTGCACCTACACGTCTTCATAGACGTTGTCTTGTTACTGGAAGACCTAGAGCTAACTATCGAGATTTTGGACTATCCGGGCACATACTTAGACAAATGGTTCATGCATGCCGGGTGCAACAAAATAAAGTTTGTAAGGATAACAATCTCGTTTCTATTTTTACCTAAAAGATTTTGTACCTAAAAAAGAATTTATAGTAAAGAAAAGATTTGTAGCTAAGCATTTATCGGAAACATTTGAAAAAATCCAAGTCTTTGTGTATACTAGATTCAAATAACTGGCATAATTCTGATTTTTCCTGATTGACAAAATCATCCATGAAAAAGAAAAAAAATAGAAAAATTTGGTTTTTTAAGGATTTCTTTTTGATATTTCAACCAATTTCTCAGAAATATCTGCGTATGGATATACAAAAGTTATGGTATAATATAAAACAAATACTTAATTCACTTCACCATCCATATTTTTTTGTAAAAAAAGGAGATAGGATGAGTAAAATATTCTTTTTCTGAAAAAAGGAGGAAAAAATGAAAAAAGAATTACTCTGTTCGTTTCTATTCGGTTTATGGAATCATTTTGTTCTATTTTTTATTATGTTTTGCTCATTTTGGTTTGAACCACGATTTTATATCGTGGAATTTGATTATTTCACGAACAATTTCGAATTGTACATTTTTTTCTATGTGTTCTATAAATTTGTGATAGAGATTTTTCTCTATTTTATAGGATGCATTTTCAAAATGTTCAAATTTCGAAATATTCATTTCGAAAACCAAATTGACCAATATGCTAAGCTCATTCACGGGCTTATGCTAGCCTATACATTAATGTCCATTAATGAAGATGAGCTAATGGAATTATTGTATAGCGGTTTTTTTGTATTTCGATTCATTTTTTTGAATTGGAAATCAAGATTTAGTATTGATTTTCAATTCAAAGTCTTTTATCGCAGGTTTTTGATTCTATTGATTGTAATCCTGATTTTCAAGATAATCAAAAACTTTTTTGATAAGTGAGAAATTTGAAATAAACTGTGATATGATAATATAGTAAGATTTCGAGTATTTTTATATCCCTATGGGATAGAAGAAGAAAAATCGAAATGAAATCAAGAATCCAGGAAAAAAGGAAATCAAAAAAGAAGTAGAAGATAGAAAGGATTCAAAATGAATAAATGAAACTCAAAGTATTTTGTCTTTTTTCCATTCTTAATTATTGATTCTGACTTCGATACTTAGATCATTCTATTGGACATAGAATGAGAATCTTTTCAATGCAAAAAAAGGAGTAATCAGCTGTGATAGGTGAAAGAAGAAGGATTGTCAAAAAAAGGATTGTCAAAAAAAGGATTGTAGTAAAGAAAAGATTTGTAGCTAAGCATTTATCGGAAACATTTGACTCGGGCATGCCGGGTGCAAAAAAAGGAGATAGGATGAGTAAAAGATTCTTTTTCTGAAAAAAGGAGGAAAAAAAGGAAAAAAGAATTGCTCTGTTCGTTTCTATTCGATTTATGGAATCATTTTGTTCTATTTTTTGTTATGTTTTAAAAAAAGGAAAAAAGAATTGCTCTGTTCGTTTCTATTCGATTTATGGAATCATTTTGTTCTATTTTTTGTTATGTTTTAAAAAAAGGAAAAAAGAATTGCTCTGTTCGTTTCTATTCGATTTATGGAATCATTTTGTTCTATTTTTTGTTATGTTTTGCTCATTTTGGTTTTAGCCACGATCAACACAACATAGGTCATTGAAAGGATCTAGCACAACTCACCAAAGCACAAAAGCCAGGATCTTTCAGAAAGTTGATTCCTTTTCAAGAGTGCATAACCGCATGGATAAGCTTACACTAACCCGTCAATTTTGGATCCAATTGGGGATTTTCCTTGGGAGGTATTGGGAAGAGATTGAAATGGAATAATATAGATTCATAGGTTCTCTATTGATTCTATCCCTATAGGATAGAATCAATAGAGAAATCGAAATGAAATCAAGAATCCAGGAAAAAAGGAAATCAAAAAAGAAGTAGAAGATAGAAAGGATTCAAAATGAATAAATAAAACTCAAAGTATTTTGTCTTTTTTCCATTCTTAATTATTGATTCTGACCTCGATACTTAGATCATTCTATTGGACATAGAATGAGAATCTTTTCAATGCAAAAAAAGGAGTAATCAGCTGTGATAGGTGAAAGAAGAAGGATTGTCAAAAAAAGGATTGTCAAAAAAAGGATTGTAGTAAAGAAAAGATTTGTAGCTAAGCATTTATCGGAAACATTTTACTCGGGCATGCCGGGTAATATTGAGTAGAATATTCTTACTCAAAATACCTCTTTTATTAATAATAAATTTTATTATTTTTATTATTAATAAAATATAAATGAAAATTATTAAAAAATGGTAGGAGGATTTTTATGATACTTCGAAATATTGGCTACGTGGTAGCTCAGATAAATGAGCGAACCTTCCAAGTCCGCTTGTGCGGGACTGATTCGATAGTAACGTGCTATCTATCTCATCGGCTATTTTACCGGAATACCCCACTCTTAGTGGGAGATCTTGTAAAATTAGAATACAACTCTGGTCTTAGGCGCGCGAAAGCACGAGTGCAAACTATAGTTGATATATTGTATTCTAAAAAAAAACAAGATAAATTCAAGGAGATGATCACGAGAGGCCTATCGAGGTTAAAAAAAATGAATCATAATTATGATTTGTTCAAAATTACCTCGTTTTTTGGCAGTGATTTGGGGGGACTCCTTTACTCAACCTTGGGTTTTAAGACGGTACGAGATCTGGTTAATGTAGAGGCCGTGACTCTTGTTGGAACAGTCTATGAGTTTTCCTATGTTGATAGGGAGGGATTTTTTGAACTGTTCGAGGACCTTTTAGATTTTTTTGAACAAAAAGGATTGTAAAAAAAAGGATTGTAGTAAAGAAAAGATTTGTAGCTAAGCATTTATCGGAAACATTTGAGAAAATCAAAAAGGGGGAGGAGAGAGATAGTAGTTGACAAATGGTTCATGCATGCCGGGTGCAACAAAATAAAGTTGGTAAGGATAACAATCTCGTTTCTATTTTTACCTAAAAGATTTTGTACCTAAAAAAGAAATATCGCTTCCCAATTGTACCT